AACCCCTTGGACTGCTACGAAAAACACCATCGGATTTCAAAGTCGCACGATCTAATTCAAAAATTTCACCCAATTGAGCGCGTCTAGCATATTTTTTCACAGTAGCAGGATCACTATAACTGACTCCATTGAGTTCGCCGCCATAGAACTCAACGGTTACACCTACTTGTTCAACACTATACTTCGATTCTGCCCTTCTAAAAGGAACATCAGCTCTAACAATTCCGTCGCCGTCTACCAAAACGACTGGAAATGTTTCAAAAAAAGTAGGCATACGACGTACAAAAAGCTCACGCCCTTCTTTATCTCTAAAGATAGGGTGTCCTAACCACCCAACCGCTATTCCATCTCCGTTATCCATTGAGCCTGCCCTGAATAATCCTCCTTTTGCCGGATTATTGCCGATATAATCATAAAAAGCTAATTTTTCAGGAATTTTAGACCAGGCTTCTGAGAAACTTTGATTTTCTGCTAGCCCGGCGCTAACTCTTCGATATATCTCTTGCTGGAAGTAACCCTGATCCCATTGATAACGAGTGGGACCAAATAATTCAATGGGGGTAGTTGCTGAACCATACCACATAGTTCCAGCAACAACAAAAGCTGCAAAAAAGACAGCCGCGATACTACTGGAGAGTACGGTTTCAATATTTCCCATACGCAATCCTTTGTATAGACGTTGTGGTGGTCGGACGCTAAGATGGAATAGACCTGCTAATATGCCCAATGTACCTGCTGCAATATGATGAGAAGCTATTCCTCCCGGAACAAAAGGATCAAAACCTTCCACGCCCCACGACGGATTTACAGGTTGTACTTTTCCCGTTAGTCCATAAGGATCGGACACCCATATTCCAGGACCGTACAAGCCTGTTACATGAAATGCACCAAAACCAAAGCAAGCCACCCCGGAGAGAAATAAATGAATTCCAAAGATCTTGGGCAAATCCAAAGAAGGTTTTCCTGTCCGTTCATCACAAAATATTTCTAGATCCCAATAGACCCAATGCCAGATAGCTGCCAAAAAGCATAAGCCAGAAAACACAATATGTGCCCCAGCTACACCTTCGTAACTCCAAATCCCCGGATTCGTTACAGTCCCTCCTGTGATACTCCAACCTCCCCATGAATTGGTTATTCCTAAACGAGTCATGAAGGGTATAACGAACATACCCTGTCTCCACATTGGATCAAGAACAGGGTCAGAAGGATCAAAAACTGCTAATTCATACAGAGCCATCGAGCCCGCCCAACCAGCAACCAGAGCTGTATGCATTATATGAACGGAAAGCAACCGGCCGGGATCATTCAATACAACGGTATGAACACGATACCAAGGTAAACCCATGGAAAATACCCCTTTATCAAAGAAAAATAGACAGTACGTAACTTTATTGCATTGGAAAAGACTATACTATGACTATCCTATGGACCTCCCTTGTTCAGGGGATTATTTCCTAACAAGGGTTAGGTTAATATTTATTCTATTCTGTTCGTAATAATGGAAAAATTCTGTTCGTAGGAACAAAGAGAAGCAGATTTATTCTATACTCGATAAGTACCAATACGCAATGGGGGGTTGATACCATTTTCTATGAGTAAATGCGTCCATCCTTATTTATCATTAGAAGGCCCTATTCGTAAAAATTTTCCTTTATTTATTTTGTCTTTCTTTCTGAATTTTTCTAATCTATGGATAAAATAAATATGATAAAGCCAATATTATAAAGACAATAAAACCATATTGTTACGTTTCCACATCAAAGTGAAATATAGTATTTTAGTTCTTTTTTCTTTCAATTCATGCCTATTGGTGTTCCAAAAGTACCTTTCCGAAGTCCTGGAGAGGAAGATGCATCTTGGGTTGACGTATAGTGCGACTTGTCAGATATATTGGGTTATATGGGATTTCCCCGTTATCTCCCCCGATCGAGATATCCTCTGTTTCGCCCAAGAAAGAGAAATTGAATTATCAAAAAATTGGAGCGTGAAGTGCAATTAGATGCATTGTTTGGGGGGATTCATAGTACTATTATCAATTAGAATAATTTATGGTTGGCTTTGGTTGGACTAAGAAAATGAAGTATCCAGGCTCCGTTTAGAAAAAACCCAATTGGTGATATATCTATGATTACTACATGTATCATAAATTATTCCTGTTTGTTATTTGTAAAGTCATAACAAAAAGAAATGGTGATGGGAAGATTTGTCCTATATGTGCAAATCCAAATCGGGCGGATCTTTACCCGGAGTAGAGCATAAACCTAAAAAGATGAAAGAGACCCATTCAGGAACAAGAAAATACCATCGTGATTTGGATTGAATCTCGATGAAACAATACATCAATGAGAAGTTAATTCGATAAGTTTATTGACTTTTTTCTATTATAAGGAAGAAAGAAAAGAAGTCAAAATTCGTCTTTATTGAAAAATCGAAGAAAAAGCCCTTTCATTAGAAGTTAGAAAAAACCGGATATGAAAAAGAATAGGAAAAAAGAAAG